TTCAAAGAGCTCTGAATCATTCTTCTCTTCAAAGAACTCCGAATCATTCTCTTGAAGCTCATCCTCTTCATCATAAATTGTCTGCTTGTCCCGAAATGACTTTGCCCAATAGGGAAATCCCAATTCATTGGGCCTTTCGATACAATCAAATAGAAAGCCCCAAGGGCGCCATATTCTAGGAGCCCAAACTATGTGGTTGAATAACTCCTCTTCTATCTGTTGCGGGTCAAGGACTCCTTCCCCTTCTTCAAACTCCGATTCATATTCATATTTTTCATAGAGAAATTTCTGATCAACGATGGAACTAGATCCATTTTGAATCATATTTAAAGGATTCCTTGGTTCGGGCCGAAGAAGCAATGTCATTCGATCATTATCAAACTGACTGCAATCTTTTTCTGTCCGTGAGGATCCCACCAGAGCGCTTTCTACTTCTAATAGGCCATGAACTAGATCAGAATCATTCTCAACGAGTCCATAAGAAGTGATCCCATTTTTTTCATAAGGTCCGGGTGGAGACCAAAGGTCTTGAGCGACCGATCCGGCAGAACAACTCAAAAGATAAAGAAGTATTGTTAATTTCTTCATGCTCGTTCCCAGTTCGAAGTACCATTTGTACAAATAAGAATCCCCCTCGTTACATGATTTCTTCTTCATATAGATGGATATAGGATCTATGGAGCAATTACTTAGAAGTACATTTTGTGAAACAGCCCTTCCTATCTGATAGAAAAGGATCCCATGATCCTGAACCGATCTTACCTGAGATCGCAAATCCCAAGTCTGTCTATGAAGAGCAGATCTAATTATATTAGTGTCTATAATGGATTTCTTTTGTATAATACTAATCGATAGGGCCTCATTGGTAAGTGCTACAAGATCTCGTACATTGGAACCCATAGTTATGGACCCCAATCCATTAATATGGAACATTTTCTTTTCCAAGTGAAATCCCCTAGTATATGAAAGAGTGAAAAAGTGCTTTCGTTGTTGTGGAATAAGAAGCCTTCGTATCTTAATGCATGTATTTAATTTATTAGGAGCTATTAGAGCGGGATCTACTTTTTGGGGAATATGAGTCGAAGCAATAACAAGAATATTTTTAGTGGAACATCTTTCACAATTCTTGGAGAGATAGTTCACTAATAGACCGAGGGATAAGTCATTCGACTCAGTCATATCCAGATCATGAATGTTTGGAATCCATATTATGCAAGGAGACATTGCTTTTGCTAATTCGAATTGAAGGGTGATATAAAATCGGTCTATTTCCGGCATCATATCCATAGGTAGTGCACTCATCATAGTTAGAAACTTCAGCTCCGTATCAAGGTCACGGTCGAGATTGTCATAATCATCAATATTGTCACTATCATCAATATTGTCACTATCATCACTATCATCAGTATCGAAAACATCCTCCTCACTATCATCAATACCCCAATCCTTAGGATTGGTCTCCAGGAACTTGTTCAGAACTACTGTAATGAAAGGAACATAGGAGTTTTTCGCTAGGTATTTGACCAAATAGGATCGGCCAGTTCCTATAGAACCTATCACTAAAATACCCCTAGGAGGGGTTAGGGCTAAGCGGAGCGAAAAAGGTTTCCCATGCGATGGGAAATCAAAACTACTAGCCCCACATGCAGTTTGTGAATAAGTTATTGTCTGATAATGAGCAAGGAATATCCGTCTTTCTGCTAAGCAGGATGTATTGAACTCATAATTCATTAGATACTTTTTATGAATGTCAATTAAATATTGTAAGTAAATTGTTCCCGGTTGTTCAATCATTTGATAACCAGAGTTATTCTTTGATAAATGATCACTATGAGTCAGACTCAATAGAATTTGATCAATCCTTTTTTCTGTCGTTAAGGTAGAGAACTGAACTAAGAATTCTCTTTCTTTATCATCAATCAAACCACTGCTCGAGACCCAGGATTCTATTTTATCATCAATCCAATCCCCATTCACGTTTTTTCTTTTTCTTATCAAGGAATAGATCGCTTTACTTGTATGACTTAAATGTCTCGTATTTCTCGAAAAAGCTATTCGATTGATGGGATTTGGTATGATACTTATGAGATCGATGAGATTAAAATCTTTCTTCTTAGAACGTATTGATTTGACCCCACGACCACCACCCTTGCCGCCACCTCGTCTTTCTTCTAGAGAATTTCCTAATTGTTCCAGAGCAACTAGAAAGAGATTCTTTAACCAGAAAGAATTAAGTTCAGATGTAGGATACCTATCCAGAAGTTTTCGCAACTCAATCATGTATGATGGAATCGTCAAAGATTTGACCTTTTCGAACTCTGTCTGTAACTCACTAGAGAATCGAGAAACAAAGAGAAGATGTGTATGAACGAGATATCCAGCAACAAGAAGAAGGAAAAGGATTGAATAGCGGAACTCCCGAATATTTAGCGATCTCAGATGTGTCGATATCAATGGTGACTCATTATTTCGATGAGTAATTTCTTCGGACAGAAGAAAATTTTGTAAACACTCACTCGAAATCTTACTTATCAGATTCCATTGTGAAAGACACAATTTTTTCTGAAGAATTCGCCATGATATATCTGATCCATGCATAATATCATGAAAAACGGATACAAATTTTTGGCTTCTATTTAGTATCGGCAATAGGTTTGAAAAAGTATCTAAAAATATGAAATTTAGACATCTGTACCCTGTCGAGGTAAGGAACCATGGTATATATCTTTGGAATCGATTCCATTTTGAGAGAGTTGAAAAAGCACTATCTCGTTGAAAGGTTCTGTACATTTGCCCTTTCTCAAGGCATTTTTTTAGACAAGTACTACGGTTTTTCCTCTTTTCGGATGGTAAATATTTCTCAGAATATGGAGTGTGAATCAAACCCATGTTTGAATTCAAATTCAGATACTGAGAGTTCTTCCCTTCTGAAACAGGTAGATTCATATCTGAAAGACGTTGACAATAACTTCTTTCAAAATTGACTATTTGTTCCTCTGTTAGAGGTGTTCCAGAAATGTCTGTGATCGAGTAAATAGCTCTCCGAACGAATGGATCGGATAGAATTGGAAAATGGAAAGATTTGGACAAGTTATACCCTTCGTCACCACTTTGCGGAAAATCGTTAGGTATCAATATGTTAGATACCTGTAACTCGATTGGTAAAATAGTCTCTCTCTCCAAAAAAGCATGTTTTTTTTTCCCGCCGCACAAAGAAAATATTTTGTTGCGAATGAACAAGATATTAAGGAATTGTCCATACGTACAATCATAATTATTGATACCGGCCCTTTCCACATAAAAGGGGAATCTTTTGTTACAATAGAAGGAGAAGTTATATCGATTATTCAAGAATCGAAGTCGATTTACTTTATAAAAAGAGGATATCAATGAACTTCTATGAAAAGGTTTCACGGGATTCAGCCAATTGTCTTGATCGTGGGATCTCATTGAAAAATAAGAATCCGTGTTATCAAAAGATTTCCTGCGATTCTTTCTCGTATGGGATGAGTCAATCATCCACTTTGGTATCTTATTGAACAAAAATGGTGATATTGTTCCTCCATTGATCAATAATTTCGATTTTTGGGAAGTATCATAGTCATCCAATAAGAAGGGTTTTCTTTTTTTCAAATGAACGATTTGAAGACCTATTGATTCTAACAACGGCTGACACAATGGATCATTCGGACCTTTCAATTCATAGGTGTGGATCTCGGACCTATGAATCGGCATACTACCGAAACTCACAAAGAAAAAAGGAAGTGAGTTAGACAAAAAGAGAAAAAACTTGTACAAAAAGAAAAAAAGTGGCTTAGACAAATCTTTTTTGTCGATAACCTCAGACCAATCAATCGAATATTGATTAAGACGTAATCGATCGAACACTACTTGAAAACGGCTATTCTGCTCAGAAATGAAATGGTCCAAATGTTCCTGGAAATTCTTGCTCTCATTGGACCATTTGTATCTATATGCATTAGGATCCCCATTCATGGATCTGTCGGTTCGAGAAATCAAAATAAGAGGATCGAACCATTTGTTCTTACTCTTTTTCAAATTGGAGAAATGTTGGTTGATCGTGTATTTCATTATAGTTCTATGATTCAGAGTATCATTTTCTATTTGATACCCTTGAATTCCATATTCGAAGTTGCGATCGAATCGATTCATTAAAAAGAATCGATTCCATACATTTCTTATGTACCTATAGTTGCTATATTGGATTTGAATCTGATTTCGGCTCAATCTATATTGATTAACTGCCTCCATTAGTTTTGGTTTTGGATCTTCCAAATCATTCCCGCAAGAGGTCCGGACCCATTTTTTTATGATCCTTCGATAAAAAGAATCATTCTCTTCATAAAAAAGCGGGGGTAGAACCAATAAAGATTTATTTTTCGATTCATCCCTGGAGTTGAATACCTCATTTAAGAATTGTTTTTGATACAATCCGAAGGAATCGATAGAAAAAGCAAATACCTTATGATACACCAGATCCGGCTCAGTTATTGATAGAGTGAATAGATCTGCGATTTCTTGAAATATCTCTTCTGATTCAAAATCGTGGTGTAAGGTGTATCCCTCCCTGTTCCGGTCATTGAATAGATGAAATAAACCAAAAAGTGGATTTTTGTTCCAGAATGAAATCTTATTGGAACTGTCCAGTTCATCCTTCGGAACCATATCACATCCCGGGTTTGATGAAATAGGATGAATTGAGACAGTATTTTGTAAATACATAATTATATTGAATATATTTACTATTTCTTTATTTTCCGATTGCCTAGAAAGAACAAAAGAAACATCTTGTTCTTTCTTCAACAATTTCCGATCTCTAGTGGACCTCTCAGTAGGATTCGAAACCAGATGAAGTTCTGACCATCTGTTACTCTCTTTCGGATCCAGGAAAGAGCTCTCAGAGATCTTTTTTCCTTTTGGAAGATACAGGAGCGGAACAATCAACCTATTGATATTGGTTGACTCAAAAGATTCTTCCA